AAATCAACATTACAATATTGTAATATTGTAATATACAAAACACATTTTAAGAATTTATTGTTACTGAATATTAAACTTGGGGGAAAGTGGTTAAAAAAAACTAGATAGTCGTTCTAAAAAATAGAGTTATTTCTTTTCTCAATTCTCGAGAGTTTTCTGTTCCCGGGGGGGCCGACAGAGCTATAGACATCCCAGGAGAATTGGGGGGGTAGGGGGGGCCTACGCAAAAAATCGCGTAAATTAAAGAAGGGGGTATAATAGAAATCCTTCGAGAAAAATTCTCATATTATGCTCATGAAATACTTATATGCTACTCTTACCTTCAGCCCTTCTAACATATCATAAACTTTCTTCATACCAAGAGCAAGTTCAACCTTGACAGGAGCTACCGTGTGCACTCTGAAATGCCAGATGAAAGGAAAGAAAAAAAAGAAAACCCGTTGCCCCTTAGAGAGAACGCCCGGCATGCTGAGAAATTTGAATATATGACTGCGAACATTAAGAGATGTGCAAAAATGCTAGTTGTGAGCTCTAAGATCTCTATGGACCTGAAGCTAGGCAGGGATGCCAGGAATAATTCACTGAGCGGTGAATCTTCAATCAGTACCCTTGACCTTACACTGAACTGTGTATCTTCGTAAGCAAGTCTAGCGGGTGATTTAATTAGGGTCTTTGAGGAAAGGAAGTGAGGGGATACAAATAAGTTTAATTGTAGGAAAGAATGTGTATTATGGGTTGACAGGTTAAATAAGAGTAATGATAGATTTTATATTGTGTCTATGTTCTTTTTTTCAAATTTAAGTTGCCTGAATGGTCCAAATAATAATATGGGGATAATACATACATGTCTGAGTCTTACATAGTAGGGGGCGTGCTGTCAGAGGGTAGTTTAAAATAAAATGCTAGCTTTGGGAGTTAGTGATGAGAGTTTGAGTCTTTTCCTTCTGAGCTGAGGAGGGGGGGGGGAGGAGAGGGGGGGGGGAAGGAGATTTGGGTCGGGGGWAAAAGAGGTCTATGGGGAGGAGATTTGGGTCAAGGGGGGGGGTAAAAGGGTTATAAAAAAGTTATAAAAAAGTTATAAAAAAGTTATAAAAAAGTTATAAAAAAGTTATAAAAAAGTTATAAAAAAGTTATAAAAAAGTTATAAAAAGTTATAAAGTTATAAAAAGTCATAAAAAGGTTAATAGAAAGGTTAATAAAGGGTATAAAAAGGTTATAAGAGGTTTATAGAGGGTCTTGGGTCATGGGGATAAAAGGGCCATTGGGCAAGAGGTTCTATGGAGTTAGACTTTTCCTGTGAAAGTGTGTTGGCAGAACTCGGGGCATGTGCGGTTGCTGGGGTTGTTATGAAAGTGTGTTGGGCAGAGTTTGGGTGTGTAATCGATTGGTTGTTTGGGCTGTTTTCAGCGCTAGGGAGGAATTTAGTCTCCGACCTCCGACTTACAAGGCCGGCGCTCTGGTGTGCTGAGCTACTAGGGCAGTTTCATTCGAGAGCTTTATTTTCAGCCATGCCTACGGCGGGAAATATAACTAGAAAGAGGGAGAAGTATAGGACTGATGCCACTTGTCCGATAATAATGAAGGGGTGTTCTACTGGCATTCCGCCGATTCATGTTAGGACTAGTATGTCTGCAACAAGTACTCAGAAGAGTAGTTGTGTAACGGGGCGAAACGTTAGTCCTCGTTGCTTTGAGGTGTGTAGGAAGGGTACAACTATCAGGACCAGGATAGAGAATAGAAGGGCGAGGACACCCCCTAGTTTGTTGGGGATGGATCGTAGGATGGCGTAGGCAAAGAGGAAATATCATTCAGGCTTGATGTGGGGTGGTGTAACGAGGGGGTTGGCAGGGGTGAAGTTGTCTGGGTCTCCGAGCAGGTTGGGGGAAAAGAGGGCGAGGGCTGTTAGTGCTAGGAGGAGGAGGGCAAATCCCAGGAGGTCTTTGTAGGTAAAATATGGGTGGAAGGGGATTTTATCTGCGTCAGAGTTGAGCCCTACGGGGTTATTTGAGCCAGTTTCATGGAGGAAAAGGAGGTGGAGTATTGTAAAGGCAGCTACAACAAATGGGAATAAGAAGTGAAATGCGAAGAATCGGGTTAGGGTGGCGTTGTCAACTGAAAAGCCCCCTCAAATTCATTGAACTAGGGTGTTGCCTACATAGGGTACAGCAGACATTAAGTTTGTAATGACAGTGGCGCCTCAGAAGGATATTTGTCCTCAGGGGAGAACGTAGCCTACGAAGGCGGTGACTATTACCAGGAGGAAAAGTACGACTCCGATATTTCAGGTCTCCATAAACAGGTAGGAGCCGTAGTACAGGCCTCGTGCGATGTGCAGGTAGAGGCAGATAAAGAAGAAGGAGGCGCCGTTGGCGTGTATGTTGCGAATTAGTCATCCGTAATTTACGTCGCGGCAGATGTGTACAACGGAGGAGAAGGCTATTTCGACGTTTGCGGTGTAGTGTATTGCTAGAAATAGTCCTGTTAAGATTTGGGCGGCTAGACAGAGGCCTAGGAGAGACCCAAAGTTTCATCATGTCGAGATGTTGGAAGGGGCAGGGAGGTCTACTACCGCATCATTAGCGATCTTTAGAAGGGGGTGGGTTTTTCGGAGGCTGGCCATTAGGGTTCTTGTAGTTGAATACAACGGTGGTTTTTCAAGTCATTGGTCCTGGTGAGAGCCCGGGCAGGAACTTATGGCATATCTTATGTTGTCTTTTTTAGTTGGGATAATTGTTGGTGTAATTTCAGTGGCTTCAAACCCTTCTCCGTACTTTGGTGCTCTAGGGCTCGTTTTAATAGCGGGTGCGGGGTGTGGGTGTTTAGTTGGGCATGGAGGGGCCTTTTTGGCTGTTGTACTTTTCTTAATTTACTTGGGAGGGATGCTTGTTGTGTTTGCTTACTGTGCAGCTTTGGCTGCGGAGCCTTACCCTGAGGCTTGGGGTGATGTAGAGGTTTTTGCAGCTGCGTTGTTTTACTTTTTATTGGTGTTTGGAGGTGCCTTTTGATTTTTTGGGGAGGGTTGGGCCTCAGTTGAGGAAGTGGTTGCTTTTCCTGCTATTTTTGGGGACCCGTTTGATGAAGTAATTAATTTTTCTGTTATTTCTGGGGACTCGGCGGGGGTTGGTATGCTTTATTCTTTAGGGGGAGGGTTGTTAGTACTAAGTGCTTGAGTTCTTTTGTTGACGTTATTTGTGGTGCTTGAGGTGACTCGGGGGTTGGCGCGAGGGGCGTTGCGGGCAGTTAGATAACTGAAATTAAGGTGGCTAGGACCAGGGTGATGAGGAACAGGGTTAGGTAGGTTTTAATTAGGCCTTGTTGGATGTTACTTGTTGAGGAAGCCAGGGGTATTGAGATATTGGCGATGGCCTTGGGGCCTGTCTTCTCTAGTCATGTTTGGTCAACCATTTGGTTGGCAATTTTTTGTCCTAGAAGAAGGCCAAGTTTAGGGGCTTGGCGGTGAATGACAGCGGGTACGAAGCCTAGGGAAGTTGAGAAGTGGTGGGGGGTTCGTAGGGGTGTGGTTTTTAGTTGTTTACTTGTTATTGTGGCTAGTTCGAGGGCGATGGTTAGGCCGAGGATGGAGACGGCTAGGGCTGCTAATTTTAATTCTAAGGGTATTGTTAGAACGGGGGTTTTAGTGAGGTTTGTATTCAGTATAATTAGGAGGCCTCCGAAGATGCTTCCTCAGGCTAAGCGTATTAAGGGGCGGATAACTGCAGGGTTGTTTTCGTTGATTGGGGAGAGAGGCAAGAATCGAGGGGTGCCTATAGAAACAAAGAAGATGACTCGGAGGCTGTAGATGGCAGTAAAAGATGTGGCAATAAGTGTTAGAATAAGGGCTCAGGCGTTAATATGGGATGTGTTGAGGGCTTCAATGATTGCGTCTTTGGAGAAGAATCCGGCTAGGAAGGGGGTTCCTGTAAGGGCGAGACTCCCGACAGTGAGACAGGAGGAAGTGAAGGGGGCAAGGTGGTGGAGTCCCCCTATTTTTCGGATGTCTTGTTCATCGTTTAGGCTGTGGATTACGGAGCCGGAGCATAAGAATAGTATGGCTTTAAAGAATGCGTGGGTGCAGATGTGGAGGAATGCTAGTTGGGGTTGATTAAGTCCGATTGTGACTATTATCAGGCCTAGTTGGCTTGAGGTGGAGAAAGCAACGATTTTTTTGATATCATTTTGGGTGAGGGCGCAGGTGGCAGTAAATATTGTGGTTAGGGCGCCGAGGCAGAGACATAAGGTGAGGGCAGTTTGGTTATTTTCTATGAGGGGGCTAAGTCGAATTAGGAGGAAAATGCCTGCAACAACCATGGTGCTAGAGTGAAGTAAGGCAGAGACGGGGGTAGGGCCTTCTATGGCGGCCGGGAGTCAGGGGTGGAGTCCAAATTGTGCGGATTTCCCGGTGGCAGCCAAGATCAGACCGAGGAGGGGGAGGGTTATATTTAGGTTTTTGCTTAGGGCTAATATTTGTTGGAGGTCCCAGGTGTTGATGTTGGTAGCGAGCCAGGCTATGCTGAGAATTAAACCGATATCTCCCACACGGTTGTAGAGGACTGCTTGGAGGGCGGCGGTGTTTGCGTCTGCCCGTCCGTGCCATCAGCCAATAAGTAGGAAAGATATGATGCCTACGCCTTCTCACCCAATAAATAGTTGGAAGAGGTTGTTGGCAGAGACAAGGATTAGTATTGCTACAAGGAAAACCAGGAGGTATTTAAAGAATCGGTTAATTAGTGGGTCTGCGTGCATATATCATGTGGCAAATTCGAGGATAGACCAGGTTACATAAAGGGCAATTGGGATGAAGATGATAGAGTAGTGGTCAAATTTAAAGCTAAGGGTAATGTCCAGGGTTGTTGTTACTATTCAGGTCCAGGATGTAATTACTGTTTCTATGCCGGAGTTGAGGAAGAGGGAGAGAGGGGCTAGGCTGATTAAAAAGGCAGCTTTGATTGCCGTTTTTACGTGAGAGGCGGCTCAGTTTGGACTAAGGGGGAGGGTTGTGAGTGAGGTAAGGAGGGGATAAAGGAGGAGGGTAAATATGAGTAAGAGGCTTGAAGTGTACATTAAGGTGGTGGGGTGCATAGCTGCTACTTGGAGTTGCACCAAGAGTTTTTGGTTCCTAAGACCAACGGATGAGCTATTATCCTTTAGGAGCTCGAGAGAGCCTTGGGGTCTAACCAAGGGGGTGATAATTAGCAGTTTTCATTGCCGTCGGGCCTTCCTCGGTGGGCTAGAGGGGTTTAACCTCTATTTTTAGAATCACAATCTAATGTCTTTGTTAAACTAAGCCTACAGGTGAATCATCCTCAGAGAAGGGCAGGTTGAAGGATAAGCAACAGGAGGGGGGTCATATGGAGGGCGAGTAGGAGGTGTTCGCGGGTATAGGAGGGTGGGAGGGCTATTATATGTCGGGGGAGGGGTCCACGCTGGCTTGTTAGGAATATGTGGAGAGAGTATGCAGCTGTAATAAAAGTTCCGGCTCCTGTTAGGATTAGGGAAAAGGGTGTTCAGTTAAATAAGGCGATGATAATCATTAGTTCCCCCATCAGGTTGGGTAGAGGGGGTAGGGCTAGATTTGCTAAGCTAGCAATAAATCATCAGCTGGTCATTAGGGGCAGTGCGATTTGAAGGCCTCGGGCTAGGAGTATCGTTCGGCTGTGTGTTCGTTCATAATTAGTGTTAGCTAGACAGAAGAGGGCAGAGGATGCTAGGCCGTGTGCGATTATCAAAACTAGGGCGCCTGTAAATCCTCAGGGTGTTTGGACTAGGATGCCTGCGGCTACAAGGCCCATGTGACTTACTGAGGAGTAGGCAATTAGGGATTTTAAGTCTGTTTGGCGTAAGCAGATTGAGCCGGTCATAATAACGCCCCAAAGGGCCAGGACAATAAATGGGTAAATTATTTCTTTTGAGAGGGGCTCTAATATGATTATTAGGCGTATTATGCCATATCCTCCTAGCTTAAGAAGTACGGCAGCAAGAACTATAGAGCCTGCGATAGGGGCTTCTACGTGGGCTTTTGGTAGTCAGAGATGTATCCCGTAGAGGGGTATTTTAACCAGGAAGGCGATTATGCACGCTGCTCATCAGACTTTGCTTCCTAGGGGTATCAGGAGGAGGGGTTTTGTGTAGTGGATAATTAAGAGGGAAAGGGTTCCTGTGCTGTTTTGAAGTATAAGGAGGGCAACTAGAAGGGGGAGGGAGCCTGCGAGGGTATAAAATAAGAAGTAGGTTCCTGCATTAAGTCGTTCTGTTTGATTTCCTCAGCGGGTAATAATTAAAAGGGTTGGGATTAGGGTTGCTTCAAATATAACATAGAACATGATTACTTCTGTGGCGCTAAATGCTAGAATAAGAAAGAGCTGGAGTGTGGTGAGGAGGGAAATATATATTCGTTGTCGATTTAGGGGTTCGGATGATAGGTGGTTTTGGCTTGCTAGGATTATCAGTGGGAGGAGTCAACAGGAGAGTACAAGGAGTGGGGTTGATAGGGGGTCGGTGGCGGTATAAAGATTAAGGGCTGCCCATCCGGTTTCTGTTGGGTTGTTGAGTCAGATAAGGCTTCCTACGGCGATTAGCATGCTTTGGGTGAGGGCGGTGGGCCATAGTCACTTAGTAGAAGTTAGTCATGTTGTTGGGAGAAGAAAGAGGGTGGGGGCGAGGATTTTTAGCATTGTAGGAGGTTTAAGTTCTGTAGATGATCTGAGCCGTGTGTGCGGGCTGTAGCTACAAGTAGGGCTAGGCCTGCGCTTGCTTCACAGGCGGAGAAAGCCAATATCAGTATGGGAACTGTTGAATGCCCTGAGGCGTTTAGTTGGAGAGATCAGAGGGACAGTCCAATAAATAAGATTAGTATTATTCCTTCTAGACAAAGAAGTGCAGAGAGGAGGTGGGTCCGGTGGAATGTAAGGCCCATGAGACTAAGTATGAAGGCGGAGAAGATTGTAAAGTTTGTTGGGGTCATTTAGGCAATTGTGGGGTTTAACCACAGACTCTTGAGCCGAAATCAAGTATTTTATCTATACTAATTACCTATTCAGCTCACTCTAGTCCTCCTTGGAGTCATTCGTAGATGAGTCCGAGGGTGAGAAGGGTCAGAACGGAAGTGGCCCATAGGAAGGTTAGGGCTGGGTTACTTAGTTGGTCTCCTCAGGGGAGGGGGAGCAGTAGGGCAATCTCTAGGTCAAATAGGAGGAAGAGGATAGCGATTAAAAAGAATCGCAGGGAGAAAGGTAGGCGGGCACTTCCAAGTGGGTCAAATCCACACTCATAGGGAGAAAGTTTTTCATAGTCTGGGTTTAGCTGAGGGAGTCAAAAAGAGACGAGGATGAGGACTAGTGAGAGAGCTGAGGCAATAAAAATAACTGTTGAGATTAAGTTCATTATCTTTCCTTGGATTTTGACCAAGACCGTGTGGTTGGAAGCCACTTATACTCATTGATACTAGAAAGATTATGAGCCTCATCAATAGATTGAGATGTATAGGAAGAGTCAGACGACATCTACGAAGTGTCAGTATCATGCAGCTGCTTCAAAGCCGAAGTGATGTTCGGATGTAAAATGGAACCGGATCTGGCGGAGGAGGCAGACGGCTAGGAACGTGGATCCGATGATTACATGGAGTCCGTGGAAGCCGGTAGCGACAAAGAAGGTTGCTCCGTAGACACCGTCGGCGATGGTAAAGGGGGCCTCATAGTATTCTATGGCTTGAAGGAAGGTAAAGTAGAAGCCTAGGAGAATTGTGAGAGTGAGGGCATGGATTGCTTGTTTTCGTTCTCCTTCTACGATGCTGTGGTGTGCCCAGGTTACTGTTACTCCGGAGGCCAGGAGGACGGCGGTGTTTAGTAGGGGGACTTCAAAGGGGTCTAGGGTGGTGATGCCCGTAGGGGGCCAGCAGCCGCCTAGTTCGGGGGTGGGTGCTAGGCTTGCGTGATAGAAAGCTCAGAAAAATCCGATAAAAAAGAAGACTTCTGATGTAATAAACAGTACTATTCCGTATCGAAGGCCTTTTTGGACCGGGGGTGTGTGGTGGCCTTGGAAGGTGCCTTCTCGGATGATGTCGCGTCATCATTGGAGTATTGTTAGTAAGAGTAGGACTAGGCCTAAGGTTATTAAGATTGTAGAGTGGAAGTGGAATCATACGGCGAGGCCGGATGTCATTAAAAGGGCAGCTACTGCGCCTGTTAGGGGTCAAGGGCTGGGGTCTACTATATGATATGCATGAGCTTGGTGGGCCATTAGACGTTTTCTTGTAGATAGAGGCTTAAGAGGAGAACAAAGACGTAGGCTTGAATTAGAGCAACGGCGATTTCGAGTAGTGTTAGTATAAAAAGTAGGAGGGCTGTGAGAAATGCTACAGTTGGTATTAGGGGGAGGAGTACGAAGGCGGCGGATGAGACAAGATGAATGAGCAGGTGGCCGGCAGTTAGGTTGGCTGTAAGTCGAACGCCTAGGGCGAGGGGTCGAATAAAAAGGCTAATTGTTTCGATAATAATTAGGACGGGGATCAGAGGTGTGGGTGTTCCTTCTGGAAGGAAGTGTGCTAGTGCGTGGGTAATTTGATGTCGTAGGCCGAGGATCACGGTTGCCAGTCATAGGGGGACAGCAAGGGCTATATTGAGGGCCAGTTGTGTTGTGGGGGTGAAGGTATAAGGTAGTAGGCCTAGGGTATTGAGGGTAAGTAAAAAAATTATAAGAGCGGAGAGTAGAAGGGCTCATTTGTGGCCCGCTTGATTAAGGGGGCTGAAAATTTGACTAGTGAAGTTGCTGATGAATCACCCCTGGAGGGCTAGTACTCGACTGTTTAGTCATCGGTGAGCGGGGGCTGGGAAGAGCAGTCAGGGTAGGGCTAGGGCAAGTATGATTAGGGGGATTCCTATAAATGTGGGACTTTCAAATTGATCAAAGAGGCTTAGTGTCATGGTCAGTTTCAGGAGGTAGTTTTAGGGGTTGTTACACTTTGAGGGGTAGGTTCGTTAGGGAAAGAGTGTGCTATTACTTTTTGTGGGAGAATTGTTAAGAAGATTGCTCAGGTGAACATGAAAATCGCGAACCAGGGGCCAGGGATTAATTGGGGCATGTCACTAAGGGTGGTTGGGAAGCACCGACTTCCAGCTTAAAAGGCTGGCGCTTAGCCCGAGTAAGCTTCTTAATGAGGCGTCTTCAAGTATTAGAGAGGATCATGATTCGAAGTGTTCTAGGGGGACGGCTTCAACGACGATGGGCATGAAGCTGTGATTTGCTCCGCAAATTTCTGAACATTGTCCGTAGTAGACCCCTGGGCGGGCAGCAATGAAGGCTGTCTGGTTTAGTCGTCCGGGTACTGCGTCCATCTTAATGCCTAGGGCTGGGACTGCTCATGAGTGAAGGACATCTTCTGCTGAGATTAAGACTCGGATGGGGGACTCAACTGGGACAACCATGCGGTGATCTACATCTAATAGCCGGAACTGGCCGGGGCTTAGGTCTTGTGTGGGGATTATGTAAGAGTCAAAACCGAGGTCTTCATAGTCGGTATACTCATAGCTTCAGTATCATTGGTGGCCTATTGCTTTAATAGTAAGGTGGGGGTCGTTAATTTCGTCTATAAGGTAAAGGATTCGTAGGGAGGGAAGGGCAATTAAGATAAGAATAACAGCGGGGAGAATTGTTCAGATAATCTCAACTTCCTGGGAGTCTAGGATGTATTTGTCTGTAAATTTGGTGGAAATTATTGCTACAATAATGTAAAGCACAAAGGCGCTAATTAAAAATACGACCATTAGGGCGTGGTCGTGGAAATGTAATAACTCTTCTATTACGGGTGATGCCGCGTCTTGGAATCCTATCTGTGAGGGGTGTGCCATACTAGCTTGCGCTGGGGCTACGTGGGGTTCAAACCCACAACTGTGCCTCGACAAGGCAGTGTGATTATTTCACCAGAAGTCCATAAAGAAAGTGACAGAGTGGTCATGTGATTGGCTTGAAACCAGTAGATGGGGGTTCAATTCCCTCCTTTCTCGGGCTATGTGGGCTTGGACTTGGACAAAGGCGGGTTCTTCGAATGTGTGGTAGGGAGGAGGGCATCCGTGAAGTCATTCAACGTTGGTTGTGGTTATTTCTACTGCTAAGACTTCTCGTTTGGCAGCAAAGGCTTCTCAAAGAATAAAGAGGAACATAACTACTGCTAGGAGGGAGACTAGGGAGCCGATGGAGGAGATGGTGTTTCAGAGTGTGTAGGCGTCAGGGTAGTCTGAATACCGTCGGGGCATTCCTGCCAGGCCTAGGAAGTGCTGGGGGAAAAATGTAAGATTTACGCCCGTGAATATAAGCCCAAAATGAATCTTTGTTCAAGTGGCGTGGAGGGTATAGCCTGAGAAGAGGGGGAACCAGTGGACGAAGCCTGCTATGATGGCAAAGACGGCTCCTATAGAGAGGACGTAGTGGAAGTGGGCTACTACGTAGTATGTGTCGTGAAGAACGATGTCTAGGGAAGAGTTGGCTAAAACGATGCCTGTAAGTCCTCCAACGGTGAATAGGAAAATGAAGCCTAGGGCCCAGAGTATGGGGGTGTCTCATTTAATTGAGCCTCCGTGGAGGGTTGCTAGTCAGCTGAAGACTTTAACGCCTGTTGGGATGGCAATGATTATAGTTGCGGATGTGAAGTAGGCTCGGGTATCAACATCTATCCCAACTGTAAATATGTGGTGGGCCCACACAATAAAGCCAAGAAGGCCGATAGCCATCATGGCTCATACCATGCCCATGTACCCAAACGGTTCTTGTTTTCCTGAATAGTAGGCTACAATATGGGAAATTATTCCGAAGCCTGGGAGGATCAGAATATAAACTTCGGGGTAACCAAAGAATCAGAATAAATGCTGGTATAGGATGGGGTCCCCTCCACCGGCGGGGTCAAAGAAGGAGGTGTTGAGGTTTCGGTCAGTTAGTAGTATTGTGATGCCGGCGGCTAAGACGGGCAGGGAGAGTAGGAGGAGGACAGCTGTAATAAGGACGGATCAAACAAAGAGGGGTGTCTGGTACTGTGAGATTGCAGGGGGTTTCATATTAATAATAGTAGTAATGAAATTAATTGCTCCTAGAATTGAGGAAACGCCTGCTAAGTGAAGTGAAAAAATAGTGAGGTCCACGCTGGCGCCAGCGTGGGCAAGATTGCTTGCAAGAGGGGGGTATACTGTTCAACCTGTCCCGGCTCCGGCTTCTACTCCGGAGGATGCTAGGAGGAGCAGGAAAGACGGAGGAAGAAGTCAGAAGCTTATGTTATTTATTCGGGGGAAGGCCATGTCGGGGGCTCCGATCATTAGGGGAACGAGTCAGTTTCCAAAGCCTCCAATTATTAACGGTATTACTATAAAGAAAATTATTACGAAGGCGTGTGCCGTGACGATTACGTTATAAATTTGATCGTCGCCCAGGAGTGCGCCGGGTTGACTTAGTTCTGCCCGGATGAGCAGGCTTAGGGCTGTTCCGACTATGCCGGCTCAAGCACCAAATACGAGATAGAGGGTGCCAATGTCTTTGTGATTGGTTGAGAAAAATCAGCGGGTGATTGCCACAGGTAGGATGGCTGAGTAAGCGGTGGATTGTAATCCCACATACAGAGGTTTGAGCCCTCTTCCTGTCAGGTCCGTAAGCCCTGGGGTGTCACACGTCAGATTGCAAATCTGAAGAAGTAGGCTAAAGCCTACCGGGACTTTCCCCCGCTTCCCCGCCCTACAGCGGGGGAAAGTAGATAGATGCTCGCTGGTTTGAGCACTTAGCTGTTAACTAAGAGTTTAAAGGATCGAGGCCTTTCTATCTAGAAAAGTTTTAGCTTAATTAAAGTGTCTGTTTTGCATGCAGGAGATGTGGGGTAGTGTCCCGCAGATTTTAACAGGGGCTGGAGGGTTTTCACCTCCGCTGAGAGCTTTGAAGGCTCTTGGTCTGGTCCATCCTAAGCCCCTAACAGAATATTAAAATTACAGCTGTGGGGGTGATGGGGAGAAGCATTGTGGTAATTGTGGTGGAGGTTGTTAGGGGGAGGAGGGATTTTTTTGTGAGAAGTCGTCAAGGGGCAAGGGCTGTGCAGGTGTTGGGGGAGGTAGTTAATGTGAGGGCGTAAGAGACTCGGAGGTAGAAGAAGAGGCTTAAGAGAGCGCCGAGGGCGGCGATTGAGGCTGTTAATGGAAGGTCTTGCTTTGTTAGTTCTTGCAGGATTATTCATTTGGGGAGGAAGCCGGAGAGAGGGGGAAGGCCAGCAAGAGAAAGAAGGATTAGGGGTGTTACAGCAGTAAGTGCTGGTGTTTTAGCTCAGGAGGTGGCTAGTGTGTTAAGGGTAGTTGATGAGTTAATTTTGAAGACTATGAAGGTGGAGAAGGTTATGAAGATGTATATGGTTAGTGCTAGGAGTGCTAGTTGTTGGCTAAATTGTATAACCAAGAGTATTCAGCCAAGGTGAGCAATTGATGAGTAGGCTAGAATTTTGCGTAGTTGTGTTTGATTTAGTCCGCCTCATCCGCCGACGAGGATAGAGGCAACGGCTAAAAAGGTGGTGAGGGTGGGGTTTACTGGTGCAGCTTGGCAGAGAAGAACAAAGGGGGCGAGTTTTTGTCATGTGGATAGGATGAGGCCCGTTGTTAAGTCAAGTCCTTGGAGAACATCAGGAAGTCAAGCGTGGACGGGGGCTAGGCCCACTTTTAAAGCGAGAGCTATAGTAAGGAAAGCGGCTGGGAGGGGGTGGAAATCAAACCCAAGTTGTCATTGTGTTGTTAAACAAGCATTTAGTATTGTGGCGAAGAGTAGTAGGGAGGCGGCGGTTGCTTGGGTGAGATAATACTTGATTGTTGCTTCTACCGGGCGGGGGTGGTGTTGTCGGGCTATAAGTGGGACGATGGCTAGCGTGTTGATTTCTAGGCCTATTCAAGCTAGAACTCAGTGGGAGCTTGCAAAAGTGAGGGTAGTGCCCAATCCGAGGCTTAATGAAAAAATGGAGAGGGCAAAGGGACTCATACAGCAGAGGAGGGAATTTAACCAACATATTCGGGGTATGGGCCCGAGAGCTTAATTTAGCTGACTCTACTAGGAAATAGTGTAGTGGAAGCACTAGGAGTTTTGATCTCCTAAGGATGGGTTCAAGTCCCCTTTTTCTAAGGAGCTGAAGGGAGTCTAACCCTTATGATTCACTCTATCAAAGTGGCCCTTTAATTCAGGCACAACTCCGTTGCTAGGTTTGGGGAGGGAGCCCGGCGAATGCGGTAGTGAGTGAGAGGTGTCAAATCACTAGGGCCAAGGTTAAAGGCAGAAAGTTTTTTCAGACCAGATGTATAAGCTGGTCGTATCGGAATCGGGGGTAGGAGGCTCGTACTCAGAGAAAGACTATAGACAGGAGGGCTGCTTTAGTCATTAGTGTGAGGGAAGTAAGTTCAGGCATTGCGGGAAAATAAGAGGAGCCTAAAAATAGAATCGTTGAGAGGGTATTCATAAGTAGGATGTTGGCGTACTCTGCTAGGAAAAATAGTGCGAAGGGTCCGCCTGCGTACTCAACATTGAAGCCTGAGACAAGTTCTGATTCTCCTTCAGTCAGGTCGAAGGGGGCTCGGTTTGTTTCTGCTAGTGTGGAGATATATCATATGGCAGCTAGGGGTCATGCTGGGAGGGCAAGTCATGTTGTTTCTTGTGTTATGCTGAATGTTTGAAGTGTAAAGCCCCCAGAGAAGACGATTACGCTTAGAAGAATTAGTCCTAGACTAACTTCATAGGAAATAGTCTGGGCGACAGCACGAAGGGCCCCTACTAAAGCATATTTGGAGTTTGATGCTCAGCCTGAGCCTAGGATTGAGTAGACAGCCAGGCTAGAAATGGCAAGGACAAATAGGATGCTTAGGTTTAAATCAGCAACTGGGAAGGGCATTGGCATGGGGGCTCAGAGTGTTAGTGCTAGGGTGAGGGCAAGAACGGGAGTAAAAACAAATAAAAGAGGGGAGGATGCTGAGGGTCGAATTGGTTCTTTAATAAAGAGTTTTAGGCCGTCAGCAATTGGTTGGAGGAGACCGTAGGGTCCAACAATGTTGGGGCCTTTTCGTAGCTGTATATAGCCTAGGACTTTTCGTTCAATTAAAGTTAAGAAGGCAACTGCTAAAAGTACTGGAACTATATAGATGAGGGGGTTAAGAATATGGGTGATTAGGGTGGTGATCATAATTAGAGAGAGGACTTGAACCTCTGTAGGGAGGGCTTAGGCCTCCTGCACTGTCCGGGCTCTGCCACTGTAATATGCCCATATTTTCTGGGGCCTTTTTAAGCCCCCTTTTCCACTTTATTGGGTGTCAGTGGTGAGGGGAGGGGCGTGCGTTTGGCATGGGCCCCCTTTTTTCGTTCCTTTCGTACTGGAAAAGAGCTTATTATAGATAGAAACTGACCTGGATTACTCCGGTCTGAACTCAGATCACGTAGGACTTTAATCGTTGAACAAACGAACCCTCAATAGCGGCTGCACCACTAGGATGTCCTGATCCAACATCGAGGTCGTAAACCCCCTCGTCGATATGAGCTCTGAGAGGGGATTGCGCTGTTATCCCTGGGGTAACTGGGTTCGTTAATCGGCTGTACCGGATCAGTGAGGTCAGAATTTCTGTTGCTTGGAGTGGAGGCTCTGAGTTTTAGGGATAGTATCCCCGTCCACATGGAGGTTGTGTTTTACTCCGCGGTCGCCCCAACCAAAGACACTTAAATAAATGTCCACTAAGTTTTTGCTATTAATTTTAGTATATTAAACGTGGTTTATTTTAGGTCTAAAGCTCCACAGGGTCTTCTCGTCTTATAGAAATATCCCCGCCTCTGCACGGGGAGGTCAATTTCATTGACTGGAGAGGGGAGACAGTTAAGCCCTCGTGATGCCATTCATACAGGTCTTCATTTAAAAGACAAGTGATTACGCTACCTTCGCACGGTTAAGATACCGCGGCCGTTAAACATATAGTCACAGGGCAGGCGGGACCTCTTATATTCTGAGGGACAAGAGGCGATGTTTTTGGTAAACAGGCGAGGCTTGTGTTTGCCGAGTTCCTTCCTTCTCTTTTAGTCTTTCCTTGGGGCACACCTGTGTAGGGTTAACGGTTAAGAATAAGTGGTTTTCTTGTTGGAAAGACTTATGCCCCTCTGGGTTTGGGGCCGGTTAATAGTCGGCGGGGGGTCCGCTCCGACTTACACGTGTGCTTGGAGAAGAACAATATTCTTCTTATTACTCATTTTAGCATAATTATTCCTATGGAGGCATAGGATAGCCTGGTAAAAAGCAGGGAGGGGGATGAGATATCAGTATGTGCGGGTGGTATTTAATTTGAGCTTTAACGCTTTCTGTTAAGATGGCTGCTCTTAGGCCCACTTAATTTAAAGTCCTTAATTAATATGATCTTGGGACACCTGTTAAAGTTGTTTCTTCTATCAGAAGGGCTGTACCCCTTCTGATTAACTCCTTTAGCTTCCTTGGCCTATTTAAGCGTAAAGCATTGTGGGTGGGGAAAGGTTTAAAGGGCTGAACTTCTATTCATTTCTCAGGCAACCAGCTATAACTGGGCTCGGTAGGTTTATCACCTCTACTCAAAGTTCTCCCCACTCTTTTGCCACAGAGATGGGTTTGCCCTAGGAAGGCTGTCTTGGAGTAGCTCGCGCTAGTTTCGGGGTTACAAACTAAAGGGCTCTTTGCTTGTATTTTTCTTGCTAAATCATGATGCAAAAGGTACGAGGGAATAACTCTGCTGTTTGGGGCTTAAATGAATTATTTCATTTCTCTTTCAGCGTTCCCTCGCGGTACTTTATCTGTTGCTCTTTTTTCCTTTTTCGTCGCCCGTACTTAGGGGGTAAAATGGTTTACTTAAGTAAGTTTTAAGTTTTTAATTTCATAACAGAAAAATCTGGTTGTAGGGGCTAGCTGTTAGGCGTCAGGGCAGTCTGATTTGCACGGACGACTTCTCGGTGTAAGGGAGATGCTTTACTAACTTGGCTATGCTCTGGTTCATCCAAGCGCACCTTCCGGTACGCTTACCATGTTACGACTTGCCTCCCCTCGTTTGGTAAAACATTTTAGGTAGTATTTATAATTATTTGGGGAGAGTGACGGGCGGTGTGTGCGCGCTTCAGGGCCGTTTTCAGGGGGGCACTCTATTCCTCCCTTACTGCTAAATCCACCTTCAGGCAGGGTTTTCAGGCTGCCATCCGTATTCTCTGTGATAGAGAATGTAGCCCATTTCTTCCCATCCCATTCACTACACCTCGACCTGACGTTTTTGGGTTAGCCATTTTTGCTTACTATTTGGCCTTCACAGGGTAAGCTGACGACGGCGGTATATAGGCGGGTTAAACGAGGGATGGTGAGGTTCAACGGGGGTTATCAGTTCTAGAACAGGCTCCTCTAGTGGGGGGTAAAGCACCGCCAAGTCCTTTGGGTTTTAAGCTAATGCTCGTAGTCCCCAGGCGGAGGGTCTGAGTATCGGGCCCTCGATGTTAACAGCCATACATAGTGGGGTATCTAATCCCAGTTTGTTTTATGGTTTTCGTGGAGTCAAAGTAGGGTAGAGCTACTTTCGTAAATGTACTTCGTGGCCTCGAGTGCGTATAACTGCTTTGAGGCTATTCGGCTCTAGTTTTAATATCTTTTAACCACGCTTTACGCCGTCTTTATCAACTTGGGCCGCTCGTATAACCGCGGTGGCTGGCACGAGCATTTACCGGCCCTCTTAGCCTTAACTAAGTCAAGTTTTCACTTATGGCTTAAATTTTATCACTGCTGAATACCCGTAGGGGGGTGGCTGAGCAAGGCGTTGTGGGCTGCGTGGCGTGCCTGATGCCTGCTCCTTAATTCCTTTCAGGACATTAAGGGCATTCTCACGGGAAAGCGGAGACTTGCATGTGTAAATTAGGTTAGAGTTGACAGTAAAGTCAGGACCAAACTTTTGTGCTTTCGGGGCTTTCTAGGGCCCGTCCTAATATCTTCAGCATTATACTTTAGTTAAGCTACGATAGC